TGAATGGACTTGAAAAAAGGACTCAATTGTGTAATGATAAGACTAAACAAGAATACTTACCTAAAAAATATGATCCTTTTTTGCATGGACCTTATCGTGGAAGAATCGATTTTTTTTTTTCACCCCTAACGCTAAATGAAACTTCTAGCCAAAAGAACATCAGTACATTTTGGATAAATAAAATTCACGGTCTTCTTCTTATTAAGAATTATCCCGAATTTGAGCAGACACTAGATAGGTTTCGTATAAAATTATTTTCAACAAAAAAAGTACGTTCTTTATTTCCAGAACAAACACAAGAAAAAATTGATTCAGAAGATCGAATACTAATTTTAAAAATTTTATTTGATGTAGTTATAACGGATCCCAACGACCAAAGAATTAGAAAAAACTCTATTGGAATAAAAGAAATTAGTAAAAAAGTTCCTCGCTGGTCATACAACTCAATTACCGATTTAGGACAAAAAAAGAAAAACAGGGGCGAAACTGTAGCAGGGGCAATTCGTTCAAGAAAGTTCAAACATGTAGTTATTTTTACTGATAACCAGCCAAAGCCAAATACCTCTACGTATATTAATACAAAATATATTAAGAGTCCTAAGCAAGCAAAGAAAGTGAATTTGACCCATTATTCACAACAATCGGATTTTCGTCGAGGTCTAATCAAAGGCTCTATGCGCGCACAAAGACGTAAAACTATTACTTGGGAACTGTTTCAAGCAAATGTGCATTCCCCGCTTTTTTTGGACAGGCTAGACAAACCCTTTTTTTTTTCTTTTGATATTTCCGAACTGATGAAAGTAATTTTTAAAAATTGGATGTGGAAACAAAAAGACCACAAACTTTCTGATTCTAAAATTGAAAAGCAAAAAAAAATTGATAACAAAGAGGAGGACAAAAGAGAAAAATACAAAAGAAAAGAAAAAACAGAGATACCCATAGCAGAAATCTGGAATACATTTTTTTTTGCTCAAGTACTCAGAAGTTTTGTATTATTAACTCAATCGATTCTTAGAAAATATATTATATTACCTTCACTGATAATAGCTAAAAATATTGCTCGCATGCTCTTATTTCAAATTCCTGAATGGTCCGAGGATTTAAAGGATTGGAATAGGGAAATGTATGTAAAATGCACCCATAACGGTGTTCAATTATCCGAACGAGAATTTCCGAAAAACTGGTTAACAGAGGGTATTCAGATAAAGATCCTATTTCCTTTTTGCCTGAAACCCTGGCACAAATCTAAGCTACAATTCCCTCATAAAGATGCAATGAAAAAAAAAGGGGGACAAAAAAACAACGATTTTTGTTTTTTAACAGTTTGGGGAATGGAAGCGGAATTGCCTTTTGGTCCTCCCCGAAAAAGACCTTCGTTTTTTAAACCCATTTTCAAAGAACTAAAAAAAAAAATTAGACAATTGAAAACAAAGTCTTTAAGAGTTTTAAAAGAAAGAACAAAAATTTTTCAACAAATCGCAAAAGAAACAAAAAGATGGTTCATCAAAAGAATTCTATTACTAAAAGTAAAAGGAAGAGTAAAAGAACTTTCAAAAACAAACCAAATTCCATTATTTAGATTGCGAGAAATAGATGAATTGGGTGAAGATAAAAAAGATTTGATAATGAGTAATCAGATGATTCACGAATCGTCCATTCAAATTCGATCTATGGATTGGACAAATTTAGCACTGCCCGAAAAAAAAATAAAAGATCTGACTAATCGAACAAACATAATAAAAAAGAAAATAGAAAAAATTACAAAAGAAAAGAAAAAAAGACTGCTAACTTACGAAAGAAATATTAGTTCGAACAAAACAAGTTATCGTCCTAAAATATTAGGAGCGTCCAAAAAGATTTGGCAAATATTAAAAAAAAGAAATACTCGATTAATTGGTAAATCATATTTTTTTATAAAATTTTTCATTGAAAGGATATACATAAAAATTTTTCTAGCTATTGTCAATATTCCAAGAATCAACGCAATTTTTTTTTTTGAATCACCAAAAAAAATCAAAATTATTGAGAAAAATATCCACAATAATGAAACAAATCAGGAAAGAATTAATAAAACAAGTAAAAATGGAATTCACTTTATTTCGACTCTAAAAAAATCACTTTCTAAGGTTAGTAATAAGAATTCAAAGATTTCTTATGATTTCTCTTTTTTCTCACAATCACAAGCATATGTATTTTACAAATTATCACAAACCCAACTTATTCACTTTTATAATTTAAGATTTGTCTTTCAATATGACGGAACATCCCTTTTTCTTAAGAAGGAAATAAAAGATTATTTTAAAAAACAAGGAATATTTCATTACGAATTAAGACATGAATCTTTTTTGAATTTTGAAATGAATCAATGGAAAAACTGGTTAAAGGGTCATTATCAATATCAATCCGATTTATCTCGGATAAGATGGCCTATATTAGTACCACAAAAATGGCGAAATAGAGCCAATCAACACAGTATGGCTCAAAAGAAAGATTTAAACAAAAAGGATTCTTATGAAAAAAATAGATTAACTCATTCCGACAAACAAAATTTTTTTGAAGCGAATCCATTACAGAATCAAAAAGATAATTTTAAAAAACACTATAGATATGATCTTTTATCATATAAATCTATTAATTATGAAGATAAGAAAGACTCGTATATTCATAAATCATTATTCCAAGTAAATAATAAAGAAGAAATCTTTTCTAATTCCAACATAAGGGAAGGCAAATTATTTGATATGTTGGGAGGTATCCCTATTAATAATTATCTAGAAGAAGATGATATTCTGGATATGGATAAATTTTCGGATAGAAAATTTTTTGATTGGAGAATTCTCGATTTTTGTCTTAGAAATAAGGTTGATATTGAAGTCTGGGTTGATATTTGTACCAACAGGAATCAAAATACTAAGATTGGGGCTGATAAGTATCAAATAATTGATGAAATTAATAAGAAAGTTCTTTTTTATCTTACAATTCATGAAGATGAAGAAATTAAACCATCCAATCAAAAAAAGTTCTTTTTTGATTGGATGGGAATGAATGAAGCAATACTAAGTTGTCCTATATCAAATCTGGAGCTTTGGTTCTTCCGAGAATTAGTGCTATTTTTTAATGCATATAAAAAAAAACCGTGGATCATACCAATCAAATTACTTCTTTTCAGTTTTAAGGGAAATGAAAATGGGAATAAAAAAATAACTCGAAAGAAAAAGGAAGATCTTTTTATATCATCGAATCAAAAAAACTCTCTTGAATTATACAATAGAAGTAAAGAAGAAAAAGAACCCCCAGACCGAGGGAATCCTCGATCAGATGCACAAAACCAAGTAAGTCTTGGGTCAATTCTCTCAAACCAAGAAAAAGATGTTGAAGCAAATTCTTCGGGATCAGACATCAAAAAACGTAGGACGAAAAAACAATACAAGAACAACACAGAAGCAGAACTTTATTTATTCCTAAAAAAGTATTTGCATTTTCAGTTGAGATGGGATTCTTTTTTAAATCAAAGAATAATAAATAATATCAAGATCTATTGTCTCCTGCTTCGACTGATAAATCCAAGAGAAATTGCTATATCCTCTATTCAAGGGGGAGAAATGGGTCTGGATATTTTGATGATTCATAAGGATTTCACTCTTACAGAATTGGTGAAAGGGGGAATATTTATTATCGAACCGCTTCGTCTGTCTGTAAAAAACGATGGACAGTTTTTTATATATCAAATCGTAGGTATTTCGTTGGTTCATAAGAATAAGCGCCAAATTGCTAAAAGATACCGAGAAAAAAGCAATGTTCATAAAAAAAAAAATTATGAATCCATTGCAAGACATCAAAGAATGACTGGAAATAGAGACAAAAAGAATTTTGATTTGCTTGTTCCTGAAAATATTTTATTCCCCAACCGTCGTAGAGAATTGAGAACTCTGATTTGTTTCAATTGGAAGAATCAAAATGGTATTCAGAGAAATTCCGTATTTTGTAATAACGTAAAAAAAGGGAGTCACGTTTTGGATAAAAGCAAAGATCTTGCTAGAGAGAAAAAGAAACTAATTAAATTAAAGTTCTTTCTTTGGCCCAATTATCGATTAGAAGATTTAGTTTGTATGAATCGCTATTGGTTTAATACCAACAATGGCAGCCGTTTCAGTATGATAAGGATACATATGTATCCACGATTGCAAATTTGTTACTAGTACGTTTTTCTTATCGATCGCGTACCATACCTGGTATATGAAAACAAAGAGATGGACGCATGCCTTGTCTTACATTCCATTATGATACAGGATACCACTTTAAGGACATACGGATTGGTTAGATCTATAAATGAATTAACAGAATTTTTTTTAGGTCTCGCTTTTTCTCTTTTGAAGAAATATACCATCCTTTTTTATCCCTAATCAAATCGAAAATGGGATTGATTGTTGATTGATTTTATCGGAAGTTCATAACGGCTTTAAGATGATTGTGTATATTCAATTCAAATGACTAACATTATTATTACTGATCAGTAAATTTCATATTAAAAGAAAGGGAAAAGAGGGTTTCGTTTTATGGTAAAAAATTCATTCATCTCAGTTACTTTTCACGAAAAAAAAAAAGAAAACAGCGGGTCTGTTGAATTTCAAGTATTAAGTTTCACTAATAAGATACAAAGACTTACTTCCCATTTGGAATTGCACAGAAAAGACTATTTATCTCAGAGGGGTTTACGGAAAGTTCTGGAAAAACGCCAACGGCTACTTTCTTATTTGTCAAAGAAAAATAGAGTACGTTATAAAGAATTAATTAGTCAGTTGAATATACGGGAGTCAAAAAATCGTTAATTTGAAAAAAGAATTTTGAATTATTTGATTTATTAGATTTTGAATCTTGATAACTTCTTTTTGTTTTCAACAATTCATGTAAGAATGAATCGAGGAAAAACCAATGAGTATACTAGCTACAGGAAAAGACCTTATGAGGGTAAATATGGGACCTCACCACCCATCAATGCATGGTGTTCTTCGTCTCATCGTTACTCTCGATGGCGAAGATGTTATTGACTGTGAACCGATATTGGGTTATTTACACAGAGGGATGGAAAAAATTGCGGAAAACCGAACAATTATACAATATCTGCCTTATGTAACACGTTGGGATTATTTAGCTACTATGTTCACAGAAGCAATAACTGTAAATGGACCGGAACAGTTGGGAAATATTCAAGTACCTAAAAGGGCCAGCTATATCAGAGTAATTATGTTGGAGTTGAGTCGTATAGCCTCTCATCTGTTATGGCTCGGCCCTTTTATGGCAGATATTGGTGCACAGACTCCCTTCTTCTATATTTTCAGAGAAAGAGAATTAGTATATGACCTATTCGAAGCTGCCACCGGTATGAGAATGATGCATAATTATTTTCGTATCGGAGGGATAGCGGCCGATTTACCCCATGGCTGGATAGAGAAATGTTTGGATTTCTGTGATTATTTTTTAACGGGGGTTGTTGAATATCAAAAACTTATTACACGAAACCCTGTCTTTTTAGAACGAGTTGAAGGAGTAGGCGTTTTTGGTGGAGAAGAAGCAATAAATTGGGGTTTATCAGGACCAATGCTACGAGCGTCTGGAATAGAATGGGATCTTCGTAAAGTGGATCATTATGAGTGTTACGACGAATTTGATTGGGAAGTCCAGTGGCAAAAAGAAGGAGATTCATTAGCTCGTTATTTAGTCCGAATCGGTGAAATGACCGAATCCGTAAAAATTATTCAACAGGCTTTGGAAGGAATTCCGGGGGGGCCCTATGAGAATTTAGAAATCCGATGCTTTGCTAGAGAAAGCGATCCAGAATGGAATGATTTTGAAGATCGATTCATTAGTAAAAAACCTTCTCCTACTTTTGAATTACCGAAACAAGAACTTTATGTGAGAGTCGAAGCCCCAAAAGGAGAATTGGGAATTTTTCTGATAGGAGATCAAAGTAGTTTTCCTTGGCGATGGAAAATTCGCCCACCGGGTTTTATCAATTTGCAAATTCTTCCTCAGTTAGTTAAAAGAATGAAATTGGCGGATATTATGACGATACTAGGTAGTATAGATATCATTATGGGAGAAGTTGATCGTTGAAATGATAGTCGATACAACAGAAGTACAAGATATTAATTCTTTTTCCCGATTGGAATCCTTAAAAGAGCTCTATGGGACCATATGGGTGTTTACCCCCATTTTGACTCTTGTATTAGGAATCACAATAGGTGTACTAGTAATTGTGTGGTTAGAAAGAGAAATATCTGCAGGAATACAACAACGTATTGGCCCTGAATACGCCAGCCCTTTCGGAATTCTTCAAGCTTTAGCAGATGGAACAAAACTACTTTTCAAAGAGAATCTTCTTCCAGCTAGAGGAAATACTCGTTTCTTCAGTATTGGACCATCTATAGCAGTCATATCAATTCTACTAAGTTATTCAGTAATTCCTTTTAGTTATCACCTTGTTTTAGCTGATCTCAATATTGGTATTTTTTTATGGATTGCCGTTTCAAGTATTGCTCCTATTGGACTTCTTATGTCAGGATATGGATCAAATAATAAATATTCGTTTTTAGGTGGTCTGCGAGCTGCTGCTCAATCGATTAGTTATGAAATACCATTAACTTTATGTGTTTTATCAATATCTCTACGTGCGATTCGCTAAAATATAAGCTTTTCTTTTCCTTCTAGAAAAAAAAAGAAATTGAATGGATATCCGCATTTTTTTTTTATCCATTTATTTATTCTTTAGGTTAATAAAAAAATTAGATAGTTATATATGAGTGAAAGAAAACAACTTCTAAATTCGCAGTAAAAGCAGATTGAGTCTCATTTCCTATGTACAAGAGTTAAGTGAAAGTAAACAAAAGTGGAAGATGCCCTTTACCCCAAGATTAGTTGATTGGTCATCCTAGCTTGAAGCGGGCTCAAAAGTCAACCGTATGGAGTTTTCACTATATGTTTGAATGTATTACAATACATATATTAACGAACGGGGGATTGAAAAAAAAATGGGTGGATAATAAGGAACACTAAAATACACACAAAGAATTAGTAATGGAGATTATGTAAATTAACGAAAAAGATACGTCTGCATAACATAAAAAGAATACTAATTGAGGCTTTAAGTTGGTAGAAATGATCAGGCAGTACTCCCCACAATTCCGATTCAGAGTATGCTCCTATCCCCCAATTAAAGAAATTACTATCGGGAACGAAATAATCCTTTACTTTTTTGAGGCCCCCTTTTTCTCAGAAAGAAGAAGAGGAACAAAAAAACATAGAAAAAAAATAAAATTACAATAAAAAGAAAAGCTATTTTTTTCTTATTTCTTTCCTATCTTCATAGTATTTCTTTCCTATCTTCATAGAAAGAAAAATTGTGTCATGATTCATGAACTAATGTAATGTCTAATTTTTTTTTTCGTAATCAAAAAAAAATGATGGCTCGAAATATCAATAGATATTTCTACAAAGAGTATTTTATTGAAGGATTTATTAAGTTATTACTCACCCCAAAAAAGTTGAAGGATGAGATCGATTCAGAAATGCTTTTTGATTTATTCTTATAGCAGACAGAATTCCATTGGTATAATTGGGGACCTTCCACGCGTCTATCTATGCTATAACCATATCAAGATAACGAATACTTGCCCGGTCCTTACATTTATTTGTGGCCCTGAGGAGCCGTATGAGGTGAAAATCTCATGTACGGTTTTGTAATAGCGATGGGAACAGTAATGTTATCACCGACTATGATTATCTAATAGTTCAAGTACAGTTGATATAGTCGGGGCGCAATCAAAATATGGTTTTTGGGGGTGGAATTTGTGGCGTCAACCTATAGGGTTTATCGTTTTTCTAATTTCTTCCCTAGCAGAATGCGAAAGATTACCTTTTGATTTACCAGAAGCAGAAGAAGAATTAGTAGCAGGCTATCAAACCGAATATTCGGGTATCAAATTTGGTTTATTTTACGTTGCTTCCTATCTAAATTTATTAGTTTCCTCATTATTTGTAACAGTTCTTTACTTGGGCGGTTGGAATCTTTCACTTCCGTACATATTTGTTCCTGAGTTATTTGAAATAAATAAAGCGGATGGAATCTTTGGAACGACAATTGGTATCTTTATTACATTAGCTAAAACTTATTTGTTCTTGTTCATTTCTATCACAACAAGATGGACTTTACCTAGACTAAGAATGGACCAATTATTAAATCTTGGCTGGAAATTTCTTTTACCTATTTCTCTCGGTAATCTATTATTAACAACCTCTTCCCAACTCCTTTCACTGTAGACAAAAAAAGGGATACTATATTCACGGCTTACCTCAAACAAGAGAAAGAAAAAATTTATTCATAGATATTCCCGATATGCTACCTATGGTAACTGGGTTCATGAATTATGGTCAACAAACAGTACGAGCTGCAAGGTACATTGGTCAAAGTTTCATGATTACCTTATCCCAAGCAAATCGTTTCCCTGTAACTATTCAATATCCTTATGAAAAATTAATAACATCGGAGCGTTTCCGCGGTCGAATCCATTTTGAATTTGATAAATGTATTGCTTGTGAAGTATGTGTTCGTGTATGTCCTATAGATCTGCCTGTTGTTGATTGGAAATTGGAAACTGATATTCGAAAGAAACGATTGCTTAATTACAGTATTGATTTCGGAATTTGTATTTTTTGTGGTAACTGCGTTGAGTATTGTCCAACAAATTGTTTATCAATGACTGAAGAATATGAACTTGCTACTTACGACCGTCACGAATTGAATTACAATCAAATTGCTTTAGGTCGTTTACCAATGTCAGTAATTGACGATTTTACAATTCGAACAGTTTTGAATTCGTCTCAAAGAAAAAACGGGTAAATCTCTTTATTATTGGAAATTACTAGGGTTCCGTGTTGGTATAAAGGAATAAGGTCTTTCTCTTTGTTTGGTACAAATCCCAACTATAGATTGGATTATGAGAAGTACAAATTAATTTGTATTGAAAGTCTGTTAATATATCCACAATTTTTTCGAAATATAGACTTTCAATTTCCAACTGCCATTTCCAATAAAGAAAAGAACGAAATTGATCCAATAACTGTACCCACATCAATTCACACCTATTAGATTTGAATTGAATTCAATCGGGAATGCCTCATAAAAAAAAATTGCCTGGTCGGTTCAATAAGGTCATGAAAAAACATTTCGATTTATTTATCTCTTATTTTAATATAATGGATTTGGCTGGACCAATACATGATTTTCTTTTAGTTTTTCTAGGATCGGGTCTTATATTAGGAGGTCTGGGAGTGGTATTACTTACCAACCCGATTTATTCTGCCTTTTCATTGGGATTCGTTCTTATTTGTATATCCTTATTCTATATTCTATCAAATTCGTCTTTTGTAGCTGCTGCACAGCTCCTTATTTATGTAGGAGCTGTAAATGTTTTAATCATATTTGCTGTAATGTTCATGAATGGTTCAGACTATTCCAACGATTTTCATTTGAATCTTTGGACTATTGGGAATGGAGTTACTTCTCTGGTTTGTACAAGTATTTTTTTGTCCTTACTCACTACTATTCTAGATACGTCGTGGTACGGGATTATTTGGACTACACGATCCAACCAGATTATAGAGCAAGATTTGATAAGTAACAGTCAACAAATTGGAATTCATTTATCAACCGACTTTTTTCTTCCATTTGAACTCATTTCGATCATTCTTTTAGTTGCTTTGATAGGTGCAATTGCCGTAGCTCGTCAGTAAAAAATCTTTATAACTAGCAACAGCAATCCAAATTGGACTTTTCTGTGTTATCACATCTATTTGCCTTCAATTCGATTTGAATACTGTTTCATGTATAAATCAAATAGAAGTTTATTGATTTGATCTATTAGCAATATATTCTTTTGTTCGATACTTGTTAGATTATAAGTAATCAAATCACTTGACTTATTGTTCATATTGAAATGAATCGAAATTGGTACGGAGTTGGTCAATGATGCTCGAGCATGTACTTATTTTGAGTGCTTATTTATTTTCTATTGGTATCTATGGATTGATCACGAGCCAAAATATTGTCCGGGCCCTGATGTGTCTTGAACTTATACTAAATGCGGTTAATATAAATTTTGTAACATTTTCCGATTTTTTTGATAGTAGGCAATTAAAAGGAGATATTTTCTCAATTTTTGTTATAGCTATTGCAGCCGCTGAAGCAGCTATCGGATCAGCTATTGTTTCGTCAATTTATCGTAACAGAAAATCGATTCGTATCAATCAATCGACTTTGTTGAATAAATAAAATAGTATTTCAAAATCAGAATATTCATAAATTCAAATTAGCATCTATAATACGTCCTAACCTCGATCATATCGGCGAAAACGTAAAAAATCAAAGTATCTTTGTTCCCTCTTATCAGTTGATCCAGAAATGGATTGATTCCAAAATTCTGGTAAATCGTTGATTGATCTGGTGTTTCAATATATGATTCATTTCCAAAATTACTAGATCGAAAATTTTTTAATTCAGAAATGGATAGATTCAATGTCACATTCAGTAAAGATTTATGATACATGTATAGGGTGTACTCAATGTGTCCGAGCATGTCCCACGGATGTATTAGAAATGATACCTTGGGACGGATGTAAAGCTAAACAAATTGCTTCTGCTCCAAGAACGGAGGATTGTGTTGGTTGTAAGAGATGTGAATCCGCCTGTCCAACGGATTTCTTGAGTGTTCGAGTTTATTTATGGCATGAAACAACTCGAAGCATGGGTCTAGCTTATTGATATTGATACGTTCCCCAAAACCCCACTTGAATCTATTTTGAATACATTTTTTTTACTTACTGATTACCGACAAAAACCCGTACTCGAAAAATAAAAAAAAAAATTAAGAATATATATTCTATTTTTCGAGCACGGTTTTGTCTGGTTCGAGTGTATCTTGCCTTTACCACGAACTTTTTTCCTTGGTTAACAATAATTGTAGTTTTTCCGATAGCCACGGGTTTTTTCATTTTCTTTCTCCCTCATAGAGGAAATAAGGTGACTCGGGGGTATACTATATATATATGCGTGCTAGAACTCCTTCTAACGACCTATGCCTTCTGTTATCATTTTGAATTGGACGATCCATTAATACAACTCGCAGAGGATTATAAATGGATCGATTTTTTTGGTTTTTACTGGAGATTGGGAATAGATGGACTTTCCCTAGGACCCATTTTATTGACGGGATTTATCACCACTTTAGCTACGTTAGCGGCTTGGCCAGTTACTCGGAATTCCCGATTATTCTATTTCCTGATGTTAGCAATGTATAGCGGTCAAATAGGATCATTTGCTTCTCGTGACCTTTTACTTTTTTTCATCATGTGGGAATTAGAATTAATTCCTGTTTATCTACTTCTATCAGCATGGGGTGGAAAGAAACGTCTTTATTCAGCTACAAAGTTTATTTTGTACACTGCAGGAGGTTCCGTTTTTCTATTAATAGGAGTTTTGGGTATCGGTTTATATGGTTCCAATGAACCAACATTAAATTTGGAAATATTAGCTAATCGATCGTATCCCGTGGCACTGGAAATACTATTCTATATTGGATTTCTTATTGCTTTTGCTGTCAAATCACCGATTATACCCTTACATACATGGTTACCGGACACCCATGGGGAGGCCCATTACAGTACTTGTATGCTTCTGGCCGGAATCTTATTAAAAATGGGAGCATATGGCTTGGTTCGGATCAATATGGAACTATTACCGCACGCTCATTCTCTATTTTCTCCCTGGTTAATCATAGTAGGTACAATGCAAATAATTTATGCAGCTTTAACATCTCCTGGCCAACGCAATTTAAAAAAAAGAATCGCCTATTCCTCTGTATCTCATATGGGGTTCATAATTATAGGAATTGGCTCGATAACTGATACAGGACTCAGCGGAGCCATTTTACAAATAATTTCTCATGGGTTTATTAGCGCTGGACTTTTTTTCTTAGCAGGAACGAGTTATGATAGAATACGTCATGGTTATCTCGACGAAATGGGCGGACTGGCTTTACCAATTCCAAAGATATTCACGCTATTTAGTATCTTATCAATGGCTTCCCTTGCATTACCGGGCATGAGTGGTTTTGTTGCGGAATTGATAGTATTTTTTGGAATAATTACTAGCCAAAAATATTTTTTAATAGCAAAAATACTGATTACTTTTGTAATGGCAATTGGAATGATATTAACTCCTATTTATTCATTATCTATGTTACGGCAAATGTTTTATGGGTACAAGCTATTTAATGGCGTAAACTCTTATTTTTTTGATTCTGGACCACGGGAATTATTTGTTTTGATCTCTATTCTTCTACCCGTACTTGGTATTGGTATTTATCCGGATTTCGTTCTGTCACTATCAGTGGACAAGGTCGAAGCTATTCTATCTAATTTTTTTATAGAGGATTTTCATGAATAAAAAAAGAAAAAATAAATTTGAATTGTAACCAAACCCCTTTTGGGTTTGTGAGAACCTTTTGAATCAAGTAGTGGAGTGATTCAAAAGGTTCTCGGCGGTTTCCACTCAGTTTCGTTTATATATATGCGCCATCCTATTTTTGTCTTCATCGGGCCCTTTCTTTTCTTCAATTTGCAATTCAATTAGATGTGAATTGTTAATTAAATGAACCATAACTATGTAACCCTATTCCTAATAGATTGACCCCGAAATAACATATCCAAATTATAACAAAGCCCATAGAAGCCACAATTGCGGAATTAAAACCTTCCGATTTTTTATTTGTTCGAGTATGGAAATAAATCCCGAATATAGTCCAAGTAATAAATGCCCAAGTTTCCTTTGGATCCCAATTCCAATATGATCCCCATGCCTCATTAGCCCATACTGCGCCTGAAAGAATACCTATGGTTAAAAAGATAAATCCTAGACTAATAATATGATAACTCCAATGATCCAATTGTTGAATCAATTGATACCTGTAATAATTTCTAGCAGAAAAAAAATAAGTATTTAGTAAAACATTGGTTTTTGCATTCATGTATTGTATTTCACCGAAGGAAAATGACTCAGTTACAGTTCCATTTAATAATTTATTGCTTTTACCAAAAATCCTTATCATTTTTCGAAATGTAATGACTAGAAGAGCTGTGGATAATAATGATCCGCATAAAAGAGCGGCATAGCCGAATACCATCATACTTACGTGCATCATTAACCACTGAACTTGTAGAGCGGGCACTAATATTTCGGATTGATGCATTTTGGTTAACAAACACGAAGTTGCAAAGCCTTGGGTAAAAATAGCACTTGGCGCGGTTATTGCGCTTAAATGATTTTTATGTTTTAAAATCCTATGAATAATGGAGAAACTCCATGACAGAAAGATTAATGATTCATATAAATCACTTAATGGGAAATGCCCCGAATAAATCCAACGAATTACTAATAATCCTGTTAGACAGAAAAGGGTAGCTATCATCCCCTTTTCTGATGAATCATATAGTCCTACGATTTCATCGACTAATAAGGTTATTAAATGGATTGTAATTCCAATTGAAATGACCGAAAATGATATGTGAGTTAATATATGTTCTAAAGTTGAAAATATCATAAATAAAAAATGAAATTAAAAGGAAAAAGTGAAAGTCTCTCGAGTATACGGAATGGAAATTGGAAATTCAATTCATTATAGGGCTTTTCTATTTTATATATCTTTTAGAAGATGTTATGCCGCCACTCGGATTCGAACCGAGATGCTCTAGCACTGCTTCCTAAGAGCAGCGTGTCTACCGATTTCACCATAGCGGCTTGCTAGAAATAATAATAACTTATTTTTATTTAATCGTCGAGATGGAAAGTGAAAGAGAAAGTTTCAACGAAATACTTTTGTTTTTTAGGAAGCATTCAATTGATGAATAAAAATTTGTTTCAATAGAGATTGAAACAGTCTCTTTTTTATCGTTTTATTTAGTTATTTAAGGTTTCAGTTTTATTTAACTTAACAATAACATATTCTTTTTCTTTTTTATGGATCGCGATCACAATTTAAGCATAATATCCAATAATTCAAAAAATTTGATTTAATTTGCATAACTTTTGTCTTGTGATAATCGTTAGGTTTTTTCAGTATGAATTTGTCTTAGGGTTTATCAAACCAATTAGGTATCGAGCTATACATATTATATAAAAGAATTTCGATTTCTATTGTCCTACTTCAAAAATTTATTTCTAAATCCGAATTCTAAAAATCGATATTTTTAGATTGATCCTCCCTTTCAAACATAGGATTCTTTTATTACTTATAAATTGCATACTATTCGTATAGAAATTAGAAGAAATTAGAAATACGCCGAAATGGCGAAAGACGCCTTTCTCATTCTCACTTGGAGTGATGATTCAGAAGGTTAAAAAAAAAAGTATAATTCAAAATTAGTTTCAACAACTCATTGCTTTTGTCTAAAGATTTCAATTTATGCTATAGAGTAGCATAAATTGAAATAGAAAAGGAGAAATAAAAAAAAAAAAAAAAAAAGAAAAGACAAAACAAAACCTTTATTATTGTCTTATTTTTAAGTGGGTGGGTGATGGGGAAATTAAGAATCCCCATCCCGGGAATGAAAAGCATATTCAAATACAAATAAAGGCAAAACTCTCAATTTTTTATTCTTTTTTTTTTTCAAATAAAAAAAAGTACCGATTCAGTAGCCAAATCCATTGGTTCAAAACAGTAGGGAATGGAAATCATTATTTATTACTTACTTTTTCTATTTCTATTTTTTTTACTTCTATTTTTCTATTCTATATTAAAAAATGGAATCTAAATTCGAAACTAAATTGGCTCGTTTTTGGAGTCAGGTGGATGCGGATTCCAATTATTCAAAATTATTTGTCGTACAAAAAACTTTTTGAATTCCCGGTCGAAAGGGATTTCGCTAACGAAAAAGCTTTCCGCGCTGCCCAATATCCCCCCTTTTTCCAAATATTTTTACGAATACGTTTTTTTAATATAGAACTACGTTTTTTTGGAACTGCCATTCAAAAAATAAAAAGTTATTCATTACAAAAATTGGATGTGAAAGACATCTATTGTTTAAAACAAATCATTTTTTTGTTTTTTCAATTCCTATTCCATACAATATCTGAGGCAAAATAATTTGTATTTCGGAGTTATTTGTGATACCTTTCTATCTCTGTCTCTTTTTTGGATGTTACATTTGTACATAAAAAATACATATCGAACAAGCTTAAGAACCCTTACCTACCTAATAAAAAACTTGAATCTTTTTCTTTTTTCTTTTCTAGTAATTCTAGTAATTGGTTATTAAATACCATTTATTAGATTATTAGAATAGAACACAATCAATCAGTCCCAAATTAAACTCGTTAATTATTCTGAATAAACAAACAAAAATACCTAGTTCTTTTTTTATTAGGCAAAGTTATGGGACATCCGATGATTGATATCAAAATAAAGTACTTCTTTTTTTTGTCCAATTTTTTAGTCTTGATATATGTCCATAAATTTTTGTAATAGGGAATAATAATGGAAATTGGAATTTGCTGCTACGTTTTCCTAAAAATCTTACAAAAATCTTACTTAGTATAAACTTAGTATAAAAGGATTCGTTATTTTTCACTTTGCAAATTTTTGAAGTAGTTGAGAAAGGTTCAAACTAACTACGACTAGAAAATTCCATTTTAGTTTCAGTTGCTTTTTTAATACTTTAGTAATCTCTTTTAAAAGAGATAAGAACCGGTGAATCAGAAACAATTAATTAAGAATAAAAAAATTATTATTTTTATGGAACATACATATCAATATTCTTGGATCATACCTTTCGTTCCGCTTCCAGTTCCTATGTTAATAGGAGTGGGACTTCTACTTTTTCCAACGGCAACAAAAAATCTTCGCCGTATTTGGGCTTTTCCTAGTATTTTTTTGTTAAGTATAGTTATGATTTTTTCGGTCGATCTATCTATTCAGCAAATAAATAGGAGTTCTATCTATCAATACATATGGTCTTGGACCATCAATAATGATTTTTCTTTCGAGTTCGGACACTTTATTGATCCGCTTACTTCTATTATGTCAATATTAATCACCACAGTTGGAATTCTGGTTCTTTTTTATAGCGACAATTATATGTCTCATGATCAAGGATATTTGAGATTTTTTGCTTATATGAGTTTTTTTAATACTTCAATGTTGGGATTAGTTACAAGTTCGAATTTGATACAAATTTATATTTTTTGGGAATTGGTTGGGATGTGTTCTTATCTATTAATAGGGTTTTGGTTCACACGACCTAGTGCGGCAAGTGCTTGTCAAAAAGCCTTTGTAACTAATCGTGTAGGGGATTTTGGTTTATTATTAGGAATCTTAGGTCTTTATTGGACAACGGGTAGTTTCGAATTTCGGGATTTGTTCGAAATATTCAATAACTTGATTTATAATAAGGAGGTTAACTTTTTATTTGTTACTTTGTGTGCCTTTCTATTATTTGGCGGCGCAGTTGCTAAATCCGCACAATTTCCCCTTCATGTATGGTTACCTGATGCCATGGAGGGGCCTACTCCTATTTCGGCTCTTATCCACGCCGCTACTATGGTAGCAGCGGGAATTTTTCTTGTAGCTCGTCTTCTTCCACTTTTCATAGCGATACCATACATAATGAATCTAATATCTTTTATAGGTATAATAACAGTATTATTAGGAGCCACTTTAGCTCTTGCTCAAAAAGATATTAAGAAAAGTTTAGCCTATTCTACAATGTCTCAATTGGGTTATATGATGTTAGCTCTAGGTATGGGGTCCTATCGAGCCGCTTTATTTCATTTGATTACTCATGCTTATTCGAAAGCCTTGTTGTTTTTAGGATCCGGATCAATTATTCATTCAATGGAAGCTCTTGTTGGATACGCTCCAGATAAAAGCCAGAACATGGCTCTTATGGGCGGGTTAAGAAAGCACGTGCCAATTACAAAAACTGCTTTTTTATTAGGTACACTTTCTCTTTGTGGTATTCCACCTCTTGCTTGTTTTTGGTCCAAAGATGAAATTCTTAATGATAGTTGGTTATATTCACCGATTTTCGCAATAATTGCTTCTTTCACAGCCGGATTAACTGCATTTTATATGTTTCGGGTTTATTTACTTACTTTTGAAGGACATTTAAACGTTCGTTTTCAAAATTACAGTGGCAAAAAAGGAAATTCCTTCTATTCAATATCTCTATGGGGTAAAGAAGAGCCAAAATGGATTAAAAAAAGTTTTCCTTTAGTTGCTTTATTAAAAATAAATAATAATGAAAGGGAAAGGACTTCTTTTTTTTCGAAGAAAACATACCGAATGGATACTCATGTAACAAAAATGCCTTTTCTTACTATTTTTCCTTTTGGTCCTACAAAGACTTTTTTTTATCCTCATGAATCGGACAATACTATGCTATTCTCTATGCT